CATAATAATTCTGTAAAGCTTCCGCATAATTTCCTTCGGATTGAGCCGACATCCGTTACGGTCGTCATTCGATTCAAAGAATCTCCGTTTCAGAACCGTACATGAGATTTTCATCTCATACGGCTCCTCCTTTATGTGCATAATGATAATAATACATGGAATCAAAAAGACTGAAATATTCTCATTATAAACTAAGCGGGGCTGGTGTTTTTACAAGAAATCTCTAGCCAACCTTCTTGTAGAAGATCTTTCCTTAACATCAAGCATGTTGGTATTAGATAAAAAAAGTTACTCCAACAATTTCTTTGTCTTCAACGCCCTTTAATTTGCAGGAATTAGTCACTTCAACAGTCTTCGATGGTTATACGGGTATCCAAAATACGAACGAGATGGATGTTTGTTGTCCCAACCATTGTTAGTCCCGATCCTGATAAGGAAAAGGGATAATTTATAACAAAGTTTTCGTGTGTTGATTCCTAGGAGTAGTGCTTCTTCCCCTATGCCCCCTATTGGTACTATTGGAGTAGGGTTGACCTAACCCATAGGTGTAACCTTTCGCTCAATACTCTAGAATCGACAATTGAAGCATCTGAGGCTGCATTAATCGGGGATACACGACAGAAGGCGTTGTTTTATTTACAAACTTCACCTTCAACAAGCGTAGATTTATTTCCATAATTTTTTTCTTCCTATCCCGAATAATGTTGTCTTTCTCTTAAGACTGAGAGCGGTAAAAATATAAAAAAAAATAATCAAATCGCACCATCTCTGTAATAGGTGAATGCCTCTTTTTCTCCCGAAGTTGTCGGAATTATTCGTAATAAGATATTGGCTACAATTGAAAAGGTTTTATCAATAAAATTTCCATTTATCCCAGATCTAGACATAGGTGTATTAATTCTATAATTTATTTTAATTCCCTTTCGTGAGAAAACGATCCCACAAACAAAGGAATTGTGCAGTACGAAATAACATAAAAACGGATTCATTAAAATAAAAAGAAAGACCTTTTACTCAAATTGTTTCTTTTTGACAGGAATCAATAAAAAAAAATCCGGGGGCGGTTCATGAATTTGGAATAAATTTATGGGTTAAGAAGTTGGAGTAAAGAGTTGTTGTTGAAAAATCTAAAACTGGAAAGGAATTTTATAATTTTTATGAAAATTGAATAATAGTGTAAACTAAATAGAATCATGATTTAAAGGTATCCATTAAACACAGTCTAAAAAAAATATATCGATCATTGGATTCGTTTCAATTGAGTGATTTAATCCGGTATAAATATTAGAAAGGGCGGAAACACCATCTTCGCAAACATGAATAGATATATATCCTTATTTTACAATTTTTGGATTTATCTTTATCCCCAGCCTCGGAGGAAGGATTTTTCTTTGATGAAAAGTTTTCTATTTTTAGAGTTAAAATTGAATGTACATACCTATCCAAAATAATATGAATGACTCACTATTCACTCGGTTTTTGGGCCATAATCATTATGTGGGAGAGATGGCCGAGTGGTTCAAGGCGTAGCATTGGAACTGCTATGTAGACTTTTGTTTACCGAGGGTTCGAATCCCTCTCTTTCCGTACTCGTCAACTGATTCACCAATGTTACTGACTGCAATGCATCAAATAAGAATGGATACTCCAACAGTTAGACCTTTCTTTGATATAGATTATCTATCCCTACCCCGAATTTCTGTGGTACGAAAAATACTGGACAAAATCGACAAGGAATGAAAATACCCTACCGATCTATGATACATGAATAAGAGAAAAATCCCCAGATGAAACCCCTTACCTTACTTACCCCCGGTCCCTTTACTTAAGCCAAAACTAAGGGGGCAAAATTGCCCGAACCCTTGTTATTTTAGTTAGGGTTAAGTCTGACGAGAGTAATATTCTACAACTAGCAATTCGTTTATTTTCAAACCGACCCATTTACTATCTATTATTTGATTGACTAATCCTTCATATTGGAATGGGTGAAGAGTCAAATGTTTTGGTAATTCCTCACGGGGGGGTGAATCAAGATAATTTTGAATCAGAGCCCTGGATTTTTGCTCATCCCTCACTGTAATAATATCTCGGGGTTTGCAGCGATAACTTGGTATATCTACTATACGACCATTAACTAAAATATGTCTGTGGTTAACTAATTGGCGGGCTTGAGGAATAGTCGAAGCCATACCTAATCGAAAAAGGATGTTATCTAAACGCATTTCAAGTAATTGTAGTAAAACCTGACCTGTTGATCCTTTGGCTTTTCCGGCGATCCGAACGTATTTAAGTAATTGTTGTTCTGTAAGACCATAATGAAAGCGCAATTTTTGTTTTTCTTCTAAACGAATACGGTATTGAGATTTTTTGCCGGGGCGCGATTGGTTTCTAAGATCGCTTCCGGTTCTAGGCTTTTTACTAGTTAGCCCCGGTAAAGCCCCCAGACGACGGATTTTTTTGAAACGAGGTCCTCTGTAACGCGACATAAAGACTCCTTATT